CTGAGTTAAAAGGGCTTGTTTGGTTCAATTCCTGAATAAAGTCACTATGAGTTTAGTATATATACTTATTATAATAGATGTACATCTATATATCTTATAATAAGGATATAATTAAGGATAGGGGTTCATTCAGGAATGAACAATTTTACTTATCCAGTAAATTAAATATTAAATATAGGGTTAGGGTATACTAGTGAATACTAGGTAAAATAGTTATTTGATAAATATCAATACAATGAATTGTTTCAAGACCTACCATAATTGACATCATAACTAAATTCATTAGAGTGATACATGTATCCACTAATTTAACATAGATCCAAGATATTTCATTGAATCATTGATAAAGAGATTCGGAGTGGCCTTTGAAACAAATTTTTTAGTGAAAAGAATTCTATAGAATCGTGAAAGACGGAAAGATCCTTCGTATCGAGTCATACCATTCCATTATATTGACAATTTAAAAAAACTATTCATACTATGAGCATAGTATGATGGCGGTCGTGCAAGTATGCCCCCATCGTCTAGCGGTTCAGGACATCTCTCTTTCAAGGAGGCAGCGGGGATTCGACTTCCCCTGGGGGTAGGGTGCTACGAAAGGAAGTTGATCGTGGATTATCAATAAGCCTGGAATTGATTCTTCCTGGGTCGATGCCCGAGCGGTTAATGGGGACGGACTGTAAATTCGTTGGCAATATGTCTACGCTGGTTCAAATCCAGCTCGGCCCAATAATTCGCCGATCCACCCTGAAATGATATAACCCATTTGTTGCTATTTCAGAAATGTCCGATCCCCCAATACGGAAGAGAAAAATTTTCTGATATATCTATACCACTACTTATTGACGCTATTTTTACAACAAATTCCTTGCTAATGATCTAGATTCATATCAGGATCTCTAAGTATAAAGTCAAGTTTAAGGAAAAGAGTAAATAAAATAACTTTTTTCATTGAAAAAGTTATTATCCAATTGATTTGGCAATACCGAAAGGATTAGTAATAATCCAGGCTGCTCTCACTAAAGTTAATATACATATGGGTATCAATATATCACACTCGCGGCTCTGTTACAACACGCTAATTCTAATCTAAATTGAAAGGGTTACAATGAAATAATAAAATATGTATACTTTATTTTATTATGGTATTTACTTGGGATTGTAGTTCAATTGGTCAGAGCACCGCCCTGTCAAGGCGGAAGCTGCGGGTTCGAGCCCCGTCAGTCCCGACGAATCCAAATTCAATAAAAAAATATATAAATTCATCTCTCTATTTTTTGTGAAAAGAAGTACAAATAGCAGAATTTCATTCCCAACGGCGATCCCTCTTTTTTTTTTTTTTTTGTTTCACATTTATCATCAAACAAATGGGGTAATTTCCATTTCTTCTATTAGTACGGATTTGATGGGAGAGAGACCTATATGGATTAGTACAATTATTATTTTATTAGTACAATTATTTTATTAGCATCAGATTGAGGATTCCGCGGGATACCGTACTGGGTCTGGCTTTTTATTTTTTTTCGATTACTCCCGATCTGTGGAATAGAGTTAGAGTACTGTATGTTTCCCGGGAGTACATAAATGGAATTTGTACGATATAAAATAAATTTAACATAGTTACTGCGATAGATTTAATAGATTTAATCTTAAAAGTATATCCTTTTCTGGCCCTATTTTGTGTAACCTCAATTTCTAATTTCACTAATTTGAAATAGTCTATCTCATTCAAATTTCACATTGAGCTTTTGATATATGCGTCCCGTTACTAATTCAAGTAAAGAGGATTTAAAAAATAAAGATCAAACAAGGATCACTTTTTTATTAACGAGGTAATGAAATTTTTTTTTATAAGGGTTTTTTCCTTGAAAGAACAAACCTTTTAACTTTATATATAAATAGTTAATTTAATGGAATATTAGATTTTTTATACCAGAACTTGTACTCGTCTTTATGATACTTCTTTTGTTTTCCAAGAAGATTAGATCATTAAAAAAAGGAGTTTAGAACTTAACTCCTTCCTTTTTTTCATTTAGCTTCGAGGGTTGGGTGGGGTTTGTTTAGAACCAATGGTAAGTGGAAAGGTGGTTCGATGATACTTCATCAGATGATTGTACAAAGAGGGTGGTAGATTATAGAAAAGAAATAATGTAAAAGAATTATAAATAAATAAAAAAAAAATAAAGGAATTATTGAGTGGATCAGGAATCAAATTTTGAGTTCGGTATGGATAAAAGATCTTCCTATGTTATACTATTTAATTCTTGACCATGGATCGATTTGATAGCTCAGATATTGTTATTCATGATATTGATCCGATTCGATATCATCGAGATGTAATTCATCCCATTGAATTTACAGGCGAACGATTTATTATCTCTATGGGATTAACTCCCGAGTTATTGCGAATTAAAGAAAAATTAAACAATGAGATTATGGAAGTAAATATTCTCGCATTTATTGCTACTGCACTGTTTATTCTAGTTCCTACCGCTTTTTT